AATGAAGTGCCTGATAAAAGGATTATCTTGATAGGGTAAATTATGTTAATTTAACCTTCATTACGTTCAACAGAATTAAACTGCCTCTTTTAATGTCAAAAATTAATGTACATCATATACTTAAACATAAAAAAATAAGCTAATTAAGCTATTGGGTTCATACCCCACTTATAAAGGTTCTAATCCTTTTTTTTTTAATAAATTTTAAATATTGAAAATTAATATTTTTTATCTCTCTAATATTAAGAGTATTAATTACAGTTTCTTCCTACTCCTGGCTTACCATATGAATCGGATTAGAAATTAATATGCTTTGTATTATCCCCCTCATAAATAATACAAAAAACATATATTCTACTGAATCATCCCTTAAGTACTTTATTGTACAAGCCATAGCATCTTCTCTTTTTATTTTTAGAATTATTATATCCTCAATTAATGATTCTATAATAATTTCTATTATTATAAACTCAGCTTTATTAACAAAAATTGGATCAGCACCTTTCCATTTTTGATTCCCAGAAATTATAGAAGGACAAAAATGGATAATATGCTTACTTTTATTAACAATCCAAAAAATTTCCCCAATTATTCTACTAAATTACAATATAAATTTCCCTATATTTTTTTTCATTATTATTATTTTCAATATAATGATTAGAGCTTTATTAGGGCTAAACCAAATCAGAATACGTAAAATTTTAACTTTTTCCTCAATTAACCATATTGGTTGAATATTAGCATCATTTACACAAATAAAAATAATCTGATTAACCTACTTTATAATCTATTCTTTTATCTTGATTAACCTAATTTTTATTTTAAATACCTTTAAAATCTACTTCATTAAACAATTAATCAACTTAAACATATCTAAGGAATTCAATCTAATTTTCATTTTAAACTTCTTTAGACTAGCAGGGTTACCCCCTTTTATTGGATTCCTACCTAAATGATTAACTATTCAACTAATAATTGTACCCTTCCCAGTATTAGTCACAATTATAGTAATTTTGACTTTATTTACTATATTCTACTACCTTCGTATAATATTGACTAATTTAATATTCACAATAAATAAATTGACTAATAATTTTAAAATTAACCCTAAATTAAAATTTTTAAATTTCTTGAATTTATTTTTACTTCCTTTAACTTGCCTAATTTTTATCACTTAAGGATTTAAGTTAAATAAACTCTTAACCTTCAAAGTTAAAAATAAAGTAACCTTTAAGCCTTAGGGCTTACCCTCCTTTAAATTTGCAATTTAATGTCATTATTGACTATAAAGCTTGATAAAAGAACATTGTTCCTAAATAAATTTACAATTTATCGCCTATACCTCAGCCATTTTATCGAATAAATGACTTTTTTCTACTAATCACAAAGATATTGGAACTTTATATTTTATTTTTGGTGCCTGATCAGGAATAGTAGGAACTTCTTTAAGAATACTAATTCGAGCTGAATTAGGATCCCCAGGATCATTAATTGGTGATGATCAAATTTATAATGTTATTGTAACAGCCCATGCCTTTATTATGATTTTCTTCATAGTAATACCAATTGTAATTGGAGGCTTTGGAAACTGACTAGTACCCTTAATACTAGGAGCTCCCGATATGGCTTTCCCTCGAATAAATAACATAAGATTTTGATTACTACCCCCTTCTCTAACTCTCTTATTATTTAGAAGAATAGTTGAAAGAGGAGCAGGAACAGGATGAACAGTATACCCTCCACTATCATCCAATATTGCCCATAGAGGTTCATCAGTTGATTTAGCAATTTTTAGATTACATTTAGCTGGAATCTCTTCTATTCTAGGGGCTGTAAATTTTATTTCAACAATTATTAATATACGATCCACTGGAATATCTTTTGACCGAATACCACTATTCGTATGATCTGTAAATATTACAGCTATTCTTTTATTACTATCTCTACCAGTTTTAGCTGGGGCTATTACTATATTATTAACTGACCGTAATTTAAATACATCATTCTTTGATCCAGCAGGAGGTGGTGATCCTATTTTATATCAGCATTTATTTTGATTCTTTGGACACCCTGAAGTATACATTTTAATTCTACCAGGGTTTGGTCTAATTTCTCATATTATTAGACAAGAAAGAGGGAAAAAAGAAGCATTTGGAACCTTAGGAATAATTTACGCTATATTAGCAATTGGATTATTAGGATTTATTGTATGAGCTCACCATATATTCACTATTGGTATAGACGTAGACACTCGAGCCTACTTCACTTCAGCAACAATAATTATTGCCGTACCAACAGGAATTAAAATTTTCAGATGACTAGCAACTTTACATGGAACTCAAATCAATTATTCACCATCTATGCTTTGAGCTTTAGGGTTTGTCTTTCTTTTTACAGTAGGAGGTCTAACAGGAGTTATTTTAGCTAATTCATCAATTGATATTGTATTACATGATACATACTATGTAGTAGCTCATTTCCATTATGTTTTATCAATAGGAGCTGTATTTGCTATTATAGCAGGAGTTGTTCATTGATTCCCCCTTTTTACTGGACTAACCCTTAATAATAACTTATTAAAAATTCAATTTTTTTGTATATTCGTAGGAGTAAATATTACATTTTTCCCTCAACACTTCTTAGGATTAGCCGGAATACCTCGACGATACTCTGATTATCCTGATGCCTACACTCCTTGAAATCTAGTTTCTAGAATTGGATCAATTATATCAATAATTAGAATTTTATTCTTCTTAACTATTATTTGAGAAAGATTTTCTTCTAGACGAAAAAGACTATCTTCTTTAAATATGAACTCTTCAATTGAATGAATACAATTAATACCTCCAGCAGAACATAGATACTCTGAATTACCTATACTAATCAAATAATTAAAATTAAAAACAAATAAACAAATAATCTAATATGGCAGATTAGTGCAATGGATTTAAACCCCATATATAAAGTTCTCCTTTTTTTAGATGTCAACATGAAGAACTTTAATACTACAAGATAGAGCATCCCCATTAATAGAGCAACTTATATTTTTTCACGATCATGCTATAATAATTATTATTATAATTACAGTTTTAGTAGGATACATAATAATTAGAATTTTTTTTAATAAATTTAATTATCGATATCTTTTAGAAGGACAAACTATTGAAATTATTTGAACTTTAATACCTGCTATTATTTTAATTTTTATTGCCTTACCATCTCTACGACTTTTATATTTACTTGATGAAATTAATAACCCATCTATTACAATTAAAACTATTGGCCATCAATGATATTGATCTTATGAATATACAGATTTTTCTAATATTGAATTTGACTCATATATAATTCCAACAAATGAATTAAAATTATATAATTTTCGACTTCTTGATGTAGATAATCGAATTGCTATTCCATTTAATTCACAGATTCGATTACTAGTTACTTCAGGTGATGTAATTCACTCTTGAACAATCCCTTCCTTAAACATTAAAATTGATGCTACACCAGGTCGATTAAATCAAGTAAGAATATTTACTAATCGAACAGGTATCTTCTTTGGTCAATGCTCAGAAATTTGTGGGGCAAATCATAGGTTTATGCCTATTGTCCTTGAAAGAATTTCTCCTGATATATTTATAAAATGAATTTCTAAGATATCAGAAATTTCATTAGATGGCTGAAAGTAAGCACTGGTCTCTTAAACCATTAAATAGTATTTCACGATTACTTCTAATGAAAAACTTAGTTAAAAAATAACTTCAGTTTGTCAAGCTGAGATTGCCCCCCCCGGTAGTTTTTAATTCCTCAAATATCCCCAATAAATTGGCTAAGTCTTTTTTGTATATTTATTATTGTTTTTATAATTTTTAATACATTAAATTATTTTAATTTTATGTATGTTTCTAAGAAAACTATTACTAAAAATTTAAAGAAAACCTTCAACTGAAAATGATAACTAACCTATTCTCTTCATTCGATCCCTCTACAATTTTAAGTATATCTTTAAATTGATTAAGAACTTTTTTAGGATTAATAATTTTACCTATGGTTTTTTGATTAATCCCATCTCGATGGAATTATTTATGATTTAATGTAATTAATACATTACATAATGAATTTAAAATTTTAATTAATTCTCCTTACAAGGGAACAACTTTAATCTTTATTAGATTATTTTCTATTATTTTATTCAATAATTTCTTAGGTTTATTTCCATATATTTTTACCAGATCAAGACATTTAATTATAACTTTAACTTTATCTTTACCTTTATGGCTATCTTTTATATTATTTGGATGAATTAATAATACAAATCATATATTTGCCCACTTAGTCCCTCAGGGTGCCCCTAGAGTATTACTACCTTTTATAGTATGTATTGAGACTATTAGAAATGTAATTCGTCCAGGAACATTAGCTGTCCGATTAACTGCTAACATAATTGCCGGACATTTACTTCTTACTTTATTGGGTAATACAGGTCCCTCTATAAATTTAATAATAATTAATATCTTAATTATTGTACAAATTTTATTATTAATACTAGAATCAGCTGTAGCTATTATTCAATCATATGTATTTACTGTTTTAAGAACACTATATTCTAGAGAAGTAATTTATGCACTCTCATAAAAATCACCCTTACCATCTTGTTGATGTCAGACCTTGACCTTTATTAGGAGCTTTAAGAGCTATAATTACAATAGTTGGCCTAATTAAGTGATTTCATATATATGAAATTAACCTTTTTATTATTGGTTCTATTAACACAATAATAATTATGTACCAATGATGACGAGATATTGTCCGAGAAGGGACCTTTCAAGGGCTTCATACTTATACTGTAACTATAGGGTTACGATGAGGAATAATTCTTTTTATTACTTCAGAAGTTTTCTTTTTTATTTCATTTTTTTGAGGCTTCTTTCATAGAAGACTTTCTCCTAATATCGAATTAGGTATAATATGGCCTCCTAAGGGAATTTCACCTTTTAACCCTATACAAATTCCTTTATTAAATACTTTAATTTTATTAACTTCAGGATTAACTGTTACATGAGCTCATCATAGGTTAATTGAAAATAATTATACTCAAACAACTCAAAGTCTTATATTAACTGTAATTTTAGGAGTTTATTTCAGAATTCTCCAAGGATATGAATATATCGAAGCTCCATTTTGTATTAGAGACGCTATTTATGGATCATCATTTTATATAGCAACAGGATTCCATGGTATTCATGTAATTATTGGCACATCCTTCTTATTAATTTGTTTAATTCGTCATATTAAAAATCATTTCTCTTCTATCCACCACTTTGGATTTGAAGCAGCAGCTTGATACTGACATTTTGTAGATGTTGTTTGACTATTCTTATATATCTCTATTTACTGATGAGGTAGATATTTATATAGTATAAAAATTATAACTAACTTCCAATTAGTAGATCTATTAAATTAGTATAAATAATCATTATCATAAGATATATCATTATATTTTTATTTATTTTAAGATTTATTGTAATAATTTTATCAAATATTATTTCAAAAAAAACTTTTATAGATCGAGAAAAAAATAGACCTTTTGAATGCGGGTTTGACCCTAAAAACTCAGCACGTCTACCATTCTCTCTTCATTTTTTCTTAATTGCTATTATTTTTTTAATTTTTGATGTTGAATTAACATTAATAATCCCTTTTATTATAACTATTAAAATAATTAACTTAATACATTTTAGCTTATTAATATTGTTTTTTATTATTATCTTAATTGGAGGACTTTACCATGAATGAAATCAAGGAGCTTTAAATTGAATTAGATAGGGTGATAGTTAATTATAACATTTAATTTGCATTTAAAAAGTATTGAAATAAATCAATTTACCTTAAATAAGAAACAATAAATTTGTATTTAGTTTCGACCTAAAATTTAGTCATAAAGACCTTATTTAATTGAAACCAAAATAGAGGTAAATCATTGTTAATGATTAAATTGAATTTAATTCCAATTAAAGAAATAAGTGATTCAAGATAGAACTTCTAATTCATTTCTTTAGCGATGAAACTTCGTTAGTATTTCTATTTATATAGTTTATAAAAACATTACATTTTCATTGTAAAATTAGGAATAATTTCTTATAAATATTTAAAGATTATATAAATCACCTTAACTGCTTCAAAGTTAAGCTCTTCTTAAGCTATTTAAATAAATAATTATAAATAAAATTAATATAAAAATTCAAGCAACAACTAAAATTAAATAAATTTTTAAATTATTACTAAATAAGACCTGATAAAATTTTGAAGACATTATATATTTATTATATAAATTTTGACTACCAAAATATTCATATCAACCTTGATCTATTTCCTTATATAAATACCTACCTGTTTTTAATACATATGAATTAAAATAAACAGATAATATAGGTATATTTCATATTGATGAAAAGAATAGAGATCTTATTAAATTATTTAATCTTTTAATAGTGTATCTTAACTTTATCTTAGATAAATTATAACCAATTAATCCACCTAAAACAGTAACAATTAGTGCTATAATTTTTATAAAAAAAGGTAAACAAATAAAATAAGGAGTTTTTATAACTAATCAAGATAATATTCTACCTCCTACATTAACTAAAAAAACTAAAATAAATATTCTCTTTAATATAATAAATCTTGATTCTAATATTGAATTTAATCTTAAAAAATTTAAACTACCAATTATTCTATAGTACATTAATCGAATAGTATATATCATTGTCAATCCTGTAGAAATAAAAAATAGAATATAAATATAAATATTAATAAAATCTATTCTAATAAATTCTAAGATTAAATCCTTCGAATAAAACCCAGCTAAAAAAGGAAACCCACACAAAGATAAATTTGAAATATTAAAAATTACACAAGTTAAAGGTATTTGAACAACTATATTACCCATATAACGAATATCTTGAAAATTACCCATAGTATGAATTATATTACCAGCACATATAAATAAAGTAGCCTTAAATAAAGCATGAGTCAATAAATGATAAAAAGCTAATAAAGTATCTCCTAATGCTAAAATTCTAATTATTAGCCCTAATTGACTTAATGTAGATAAGGCAATAATTTTCTTTAAATCATACTCATAATTAGCCCCTAATCCAGCTATAAATATAGTTATTACACCAATGAATAATAATACACTTAAAATTGAAGAATTTAAACAATTAAAAAACCGAATTAATAAATAAACCCCTGCTGTTACTAAAGTAGAAGAATGGACTAAAGATGAAACTGGGGTAGGAGCAGCCATTGCAGCAGGTAGCCAAGAAGAAAATGGAATCTGAGCTCTTTTAGTCATAGCTGCAATCACTACTATTAATGAAATAATCATTATATAATAATCTCTCTTATAAAAATCTAAATAAAATAAAAAATTTCATCTCCCATAATTTAATATTCATGAAATAGACATTAATAATATTACATCACCAATTCGATTAGTTATAGCAGTAATTATCCCTGCTGCAGAAGATTTAACATTTTGATAATAAATAACTAAACAATAAGAAACTAACCCTAACCCATCTCAACCTAATAAAATTCTAACTAAATTTGGACTAATAATTATTAATATTATAGATATAACAAATATAAAAATAATTATAATAAATCGATTTAAATTTAAATCCCCTAATATATACTCTTTACTATAATACATCACTATTGATGAAATTATTAATACAAACCTTATAAATAACATAGATATTCAATCAAATAATAAAACTATTTCAAATCTATTATAATTTAATGTTAATAATTCTAACTCAAAAAAAAATGAATAATCATTAAATAAAAAATATAAACTTATTATAAATAAAGATACACTAATAATAAAAAAAAAGAATGAATAAATTACACAAATTGAAATTATCTAAAGTAATTTTTTTTACATCTCTGACACCACAAATCAGAATTTTTATTAAACTATTTAAATAAATAACTAATACATCCCCCTTTAAAATAAATAAATTTAAGGGTAATCAATGTAATATTAATAATAAATACTCTCGTACTCTACCTAAAGAAAAAGAATATAAACCTGAATAAAAAGATCCATGTTGACTATATGAATATAAAAATAAAGAATAAGCAGCTCTAAAAAAAGATATAATCATTAATATAATTATTAAAATCTTTCTTCAACTAATAAGAGATCTCAATAAAATAATCTCTCTTAATAAATTTAAAGAAGGAGGTGCAGCCATATTTGAAGAACTTAATAAAAATCATCATAATCTTATTCTAGGTATTAAGTTAATTATTCCCTTATTAATAAATAATCTTCGTCTTATAACTCGTTCATATGAAATATTAGCTAAACAAAATATCCCAGATGAACATAATCCATGAGCAATTATTATAATTAATCCTCCTACTAATCCTCAATAATTTATAGTCATAATACCCCCAATAATCAATCTTATATGAGCTACAGAAGAATAAGCAATTAAAGACTTCATATCACTTTGACGTAAACAAATTAAAGAAATTAATCTTCCTCCAATTATTCTAATTATTAGAAAATAAAAATTAAAGTAATTAATGATAGGCTGAAAAATAACAATTAATCGGATTATACCGTATCCTCCTAGCTTTAGCATAATTCCAGCTAAAATTATAGAGCCTCTAATTGGTGCTTCTACATGAGCCTTAGGCAATCATAAATGAAATAAATATATAGGAAATTTAACTAAAAATACAATATTAAAACTAATAAATATATAAAATCTATTAGATCTAATTATATTAATTATTAAAAAATTCAAAGTATGATATTCTAAATATAAATAAAAAATACCTAATAATATTGGTAATGAAGCTAATAAAGTATAGAATAATAAATATAGTCCAGCTTGAATACGCTCAGGTTGATACCCTCAACCTAAAATTAACAAAAGAGTTGGAATAAGGCTTATTTCAAAGAATAAATAAAACATAAATAAATTTATTGATGAAAAAGTTAAAATTAAAACTAATAACAACAAATTAATTAATAATAAAAATAAATTCTTATTCCCCATAAAACTTACCTTAAATCTTGCTATAATCATTAAAGAACAAATTCAAATACTCAATAAGACTAATATTATTATTATTAAATCAACACCAAAAATCAAAGAAATTCTTGAATAAAAATTAAATCAATTAATTATAATTATAAATATGAACATTAAATAAAAATATATAACTTGATTAAATCAAAACATTTTAAAATTTAAAGGTATTATAAAAATCAATATAAAAATAAATTTTATCATAATATATTAAATCTTTGAAAATAATCATTACCATGTGTTCGAATAATTGAGACTAAAATTGCTAATCCTAACACTCCTTCTCTTACTACTATAATTATAAATACTATTAAAAAATACAACTCATAATCAAATATAATTAATATAAAAAATAAACCTAAAAATAAAGATATTATAATAAATTCTAATCTTAATAATATTATTAAAAAATGTTTACAAACTATACAAAATATAACTAACCCTACAATATATATAATAATAAAAATATATTTAATAAAAATAAGTTTTAATAATTTAAAAAAAATATTGATTTTGTAAATCAAAAATAAGGTAATCTTTTAAAACTTCAGAAAAAAATATACTTATTTATCTTTAATCTCCAAAATTAAAATTTTTATTAAACTATTTTCTGTTTATGACATTAATACTAATATTAATAATTAATTTTACTTTAATATTTTTATTTTCTAAACATCCAATTACAATAGGAGTAATATTATTAATACAAACTTTAATAACATGTATATTAATAAATTCCATTATTATAAATTCATGATTTTCATATATTTTATTATTAGTAATAATTGGGGGTCTATTAATTCTATTTATTTATATAACAAGACTTGTGTCTAATGAAAAATTTAAATTTAATCCTATATTAATATTTATTCATATATTTATTATAATAACTTCTATTATCATTTTATTAATAGATAAATTTAATTTTTATACTCTAAGAAAAAGATATATATTAATAAAATACCCTTTAGAACTTAATTTTAATAAATTTATTATACCATCTTATTTAATAATAATAACCTTAATTATTTATTTATTAATTGTTTTAATCGCCGTTGTCAAAATTTCAAGATTTAAGTCAGGACCATTACGACAAAAATTCTAATGAAAACACCCATCCGACTAATTTCTCCTATTACAAAAATTATTAACAATTCTTTAATTGACCTCCCCTCACCTTCGAACATTTCAATTTGATGAAATTTTGGTAGACTTTTAGGTTTATGTTTAATAATTCAAATTTTAACAGGTATTTTCTTAGCCATACATTACACAGCTAACGTAGAACTAGCATTTAATAGAGTAATTCATATTTGTCGTGATGTAAATAATGGATGACTAATTCGAACACTCCATGCTAATGGAGCTAGATTCTTCTTTATTTGTATTTATTGTCATATTGGACGTGGAATATATTACAATTCATGTAATTTAATACATACTTGAATTGTAGGGGTTTTAATTCTTTTTATTACAATAGCTACAGCTTTTCTAGGATATGTATTACCATGAGGACAAATATCATTTTGAGGCGCTACAGTTATTACAAATCTAGTATCAGCAATCCCTTATTTAGGAACATCAATTGTCCAATGACTTTGAGGTGGATTTGCAGTTGATAATGCAACCCTTACACGATTTTTTACCCTTCATTTTTTACTACCTTTTATTATTGCTGCTATAGTAATAATTCATTTATTATTTTTACATCAAACTGGTTCAAATAACCCTTTAGGAGTAAATAGAAATATTGATAAAATTCCCTTCCATCCTTATTTCTCTTATAAGGACTTACAAGGATATTTAATTATAATTTCAGCTCTTTTATTTATTACTTTAACTAACCCTTATATGCTAGGAGACCCAGATAATTTTATCCCAGCTAACCCTTTATCTACACCTGTTCATATTCAACCAGAATGATATTTCTTATTTGCATATGCTATTTTACGATCAATCCCTAATAAATTAGGAGGAGTAATTGCATTAGTTTTATCAATTGCTATTTTAATTATCTTACCATTTACTAATAAAATAAATATACAAAGATCTCAATTCTACCCAATCAATAAAATTCTATTTTGAATTATAGTAACAATAATTATTCTTTTAACATGAATTGGCGCTCGTCCTGTTGAAGACCCTTACATTATTACTGGACAAATTCTTACCGTTTTATATTTTTTATATTATATTATTAATCCATTAACATTCAAAATATGAGATAATTTAATTTTTAATTAGTTAATGAACTTGTATAAGTGTATATTTTGAAAATATAAAAAAGAGTTAAATTCTCTATTAACTTTTACTAAAATATATTAACTATATTAACCTTATATTGATGAAAATTATAATGCCAAAATAAAATAAACATAAATTCAAAGATACTGGTAAAAATCTTTTTCAAGCTAAATATATTAATTTATCATATCGATATCGAGGTAAAGTCCCACGAACTCAAATTCAAAAAAAAGATATAAAAACTAATTTAATAAAAAATATAAAAGACCATAAATTTCCTCCTAAAAATAATATAGTACATATTATACTTATAAATAAAATTCTAGCATACTCAGCTAAAAAAATTAATGCAAATCCTCCTCCACTATATTCAATATTAAAGCCAGAAACTAATTCCGACTCTCCCTCAGCAAAATCAAAAGGAGTTCGATTAGTTTCAGCTAATCTAGAAATTACTCATATTAAACATAAAGGTAAAGTAAAAAAAATTAATCATAAAAATTCCTGAACTTTATAAAAATCAATAATTTTTAATCTTAAAATTAAGAATAAAAATGATACTAAAATTAAAAATAAACTAACTTCATATGAAATAGTCTGAGCTACAGAACGTAATCCCCCTAATAAAGAATAATTAGAATTAGAAGATCACCCAGCAATTATAATTGTATACACTCTTAATCTAGAACAACATAAAAAAAATAAAATACTTAAATTAAAATTAAATAAAACTGAAATTATTGGTATACATAATCATAAAACTAATGCTAAAAATAAATTTAAAATAGGAGATAAATAAAATAAATTAATATTAGATATTAAAGGATATACATTTTCCTTTCTAAATAATTTAATAGCATCAGAAAAAGGTTGCACTAATCCTATAAAACCTACCTTATTAGGACCTTTACGAATTTGAATATAACCTAAAACTTTCCGCTCTAATAAAGTTAAAAAAGCTACTCCTACTAATACTATAACTACCAAAATAATCATTCTAATTCACATTAATAAATAATCCTTAAAATACAAGTATTATTTGTATAAAATACATAATTAAATTCTAAATTTAATGCACTAATCTGCCAAAATAACATCTAAATAAAATAACTATTACTAATATTTGGTCCTTTCGTACTAAAATATTAAAATGTATTAAAGATAGAAACCAACCTGGCTCACGCCGGTCTAAACTCAGATCATGTAAAATTTTAAAGGTCGAACAGACCTAACTATTTAGCTACTACACCAAACTTTAATTTTAATCCAACATCGAGGTCGCAAACTCTTTTTTCGATTTGAACTCTTTAAAAGAATTACGCTGTTATCCCTTAGGTAATTAAATCTTTTAATCATAAAAAATGGATCATTAATTCATAAATAAATGTTTTAATAAAAAAAAAGTTAATAAAATTTTTCTATCACCCCAACAAAATATAATTATAATAAACCTCCATAATAAAATTAAAAATATATTATTAATTATATAAAACTCTAAAGGGTCTTCTCGTCTTTTAATATTATTTAAGCTTTTTAACTTAAAAATAAAATTCTAATTAAATAAAATAGAGACAGTAATTTTTTCGTCAAATCATTCATACAAGCTTTCAATTAAAAAACTAATTATTATGCTACCTTTGTACAGTCAAAATACTGCAGCCATTTAAAACTTCATTGGGCAGATCAGACTTTAAATTATAATCAAAAAGACATGTTTTTATTAAACAGGCGAAAAATAAATTGCCGAATTCCTTTATTTTACATTATAATAATAATTATTATTATAAAACATTATACTAATCTTATCATTTTAACTTTAAATATAAAATTATTCAAAATTATTATATAAATTACATAAATTAAAGTAAATCTATTTTATTCATAAATTAATTATAACATACTATAAAAGATAAAAATTTCTAATCCTACTTTTTTAAAATAAAATATTAATTATATAAATTTTTACTTTAGCTTATCCCAAAGTAAATAAATATTCAAATAAAATTAATATAAAAATATAACAATTTAATATGAACATTAAAATTAAATTTTTTTCTATAATAACTAGATATATTAAGACTCGAATAACATTTCATTTCAATTAAAATATTATCAATATTTATTTTACAATAAAAACTATATTTTAATCGCTCTTCTTAATTCGAGATTATTAAAAACTTAAAAATTAATTAATAAGCCCTGATACACAAGGTACTAAATATATTATTCTTTTAAATATTTTAAAAATTTCTTTTACAATACTAATCAACTATAATAATAATAAATTTTTCAATTTATATAATAAAATAATGTATACTTTCACTAAAAAATAAAAATAATTAATTTAATTCAAATTAAATTGATTTAACAATTTTCTTTTTAATGTAAATAAAAAACTTAACAAGCTCTAATTTGTCATTCTAGATACACCTTCCAGTAAATCTACTTTGTTACGACTTATTTCATTTTAAATGAAAGTGACGGGCAATATGTGCATATTTTAGAGCTTAATCATACTTTTAAAACAAAATATTACTTTCAAATCCAATTTATCTAGAATTTTAAATTCTAAAACCATAATTCATATTAATGTAACCCATTAATTCTTAACTATATACTACATCTTGATCTGATTTACTTTTTAATAAAAAATTATAAATATTTAAATTCTTCTAAAAAATTTAACTACGACGATATATAAATTTATAAGTTAAGTTAGTTATATCGTGGACTATCAACTTATATTAACAGGTTCCTCTGAAAAGACTAAAATACCGCCAAACCCTTTAAATTTAGAGAACATAACTGTTACTAATCTGATAAATAATTTACATTTTAATAATAGGGTATCTAATCCTAGTTTTTTATAAAATTTAATAAATAATTTCATTAAAATAAATATAATAATATTTAAAATTTCACCTAATAAATAATAATAATAATTTAATATAAAAAATTTATTACATACCAAAAACCATTAATCGCTTAATATGTATAACCGCAACTGCTGGCACAAATTTTGTTTAAGCTATTATAAATTTCTAATTCTAAGTTTCCTTAATTATTAAAATAAATTACTACTATTAAAATTCTTTAATAAAATTCTTGTATGTAAAAAATATAAATATCAATGACCTAAGCTAGAATAAAACTTTAAATAAACTAAATTTATATTAAATCTTAATTAAATATCTCCTCATAGACAAATTGAACTAAAATATAATTCAATCCCAATAAAATTGTATTAAAAATAACTTAATAAATTCCTGAGTTATTATTAAACTATCATATAAATTAACTATAAAATAAATCTTAAAAATATATAATTCCACCAACAAATAACCCTCAATAAGCCTTAAAAAATTACGTAACTCCGCTAACAAATAATTCCATCAATAGAGACCTTAATTAAAAATCAACTTGTACTAGAAATGTAAAACATCTAAAACTTACCCCTCAATAAGCTTTAAAAAATTACGTAGCTCCGCTAACAAATAATTCCATCAATAGAGACCTTAATTAAAAATCAACTTGTACTAGAAATGTAAAACATCTAAAACTTACCCCTCAATAAGCTTTAAAAAATTACATAAATACACCAATAAAATTTTAAAATAAATTAAACCTTACCTCTCAACAAATATATGAAAAAAAAACCACTAAGCACCTAAAGTACACTAAAACTTTAAATATAACAATTTATTTTTAAACTTAATAAATTATAATCCAAAATTTTTATAAAAAAAATTTTTACTAATACACCAAAAACCACTAAAAATGTAACTCCTATAAATAAGCAAAAATCTCAATTTCATTACAAAAAAAAAATTAACTAAATTAAAACTAGGGGTTATTGAATATTCGCATACGCGCATACATTATATATATAAATTAAATTTTGTCTATGATTTCAAAAATCGAAAAAAAACTTGCAAGTCATTTCCAAAATCGACCTTTTTTTTTCATCCGATGTCCAAAAACGTCATTTTTGATTCCAAAAATTACATCTATGATCCTTAAAAAATTAAAATTAACTAAACTATTTACTATAACAATAAAATTACATAAGCTACCCTTTAATATAAAAGAAATAAAAATTATTTATACAATTTTTAACAAAAATTACTAATACTAATCTAAACTAAATCTAGCAACATTAAAAATTATTCCTTAATTACTAAGAACAAGCCTTTTTAATCTTTCTCTTCAATTTTAAGGAATATTAATTAATTACCCTTTAAATTTCAATCAAATCTTATATTAAATAAGCTAACCCTTATATTTTCTAACAAAAATAAATCTAAACATAAAAAAAATTTTTCAAAAAATCATACCCCCAACATGCAAAAAATACACAAATTTTACAAAAATTTTTACAAAATTTTTACAAAATGACAAAAAATTTTACAAATTTTTTCAAAAATAATACCACAAAAATACCCCCTATAACCATGTCTCATATTAAAAATTTTTAAAAAAAATACATATAAAACCCCTCTTTTTAGCCTATATTTCAACTAATTACACACCTTAAACCCCCCCCTCTCTCTCTCACCACCTTCAAATTAAATCTATACAAACTAACCATAATTTAAACGCCAATTAATACCTTCATTATACATCATTATTTGACCTACAAAAATAATAAAACACCTAATTCAACAAATTTACCTCAATTTAACTACCTTAATTACCTATAAATATAAGCATTTTAACTCAACCTCATATATGTACATATGCATTAATCTTAAATTTAAGAAGAAAAAAAATTAAAATAACCCTAAGATTTATTAAATAAAAATAAAACTTATAATAATTTTTAAAATAAGTATAAATTTAAACTAAATTACATTAATAAATATCTATAAAATACCTAAAGTAATTTAAATTTTAAATAAAATTCATTCTGTAATCATTATTGTCTTATGAATATAATGCCCCATAAATACAAAGAATCATTTAAACTTTTATAAAATTCCTATATTTAAAATTAAAAATAAACTTTCAATATTAAAACTATCCTCCTTCAAATACTAAGTTTTTATAAACCTTAAACCCATATATACACCCTTCAAAATTAATACAACCAATTTAAACTTAATAATAACACAAATATGAAATAACTTAAATTTATATATAATTTAATTTTAAATAATTCTATTAAAATCAATTAATAAATTTTATTACTTAAAAATCCCAGAATAAAATTCTCCCTTTTAATATATATAGGAATAATATAATAATTACTTAAGAATTTATAATAAATTAAATTTAATATAATTATTATAATAAATCTATTAATAATTAAATAAAACTTTAATTTATATTAATAATCTATTCTATAAAAACTTATAAATCATAAAAATAAAGGGACCTTTTTTTTTTTCATTAATAACTGGATAAATTATTAATTTTCTATTAAATTTTAAAACCTTATATTATTACTAATTAATTATTTAATTACTATAAATATTTCTTTAACATTATTACTAAAAATTATTAACATTTAATAAATTCATAACAATTTATGTATATATATAATAATTTAATATATTAATAATTAATGTCTTTATAAGATTAATAATTATTTAGATTATATATTTATATTAAAATTTTAATATATATATATATATCTATTTTATATTAATATATTAATATTTAATTTATTTATAATTAATTTATTAATTAATAATTAATGAATAATTAAATATTTAATGTATTAATTTAACTAGAATTACTATTCAAATTTAATTCGTAATTATTCTCTATTTTAATTTTTTCTAATCTAATATAATGTCATTGTATTAGAAATATATTAATAATAATTTAAAAATTATTAATATTTTAACTAATATTAAAAATTTAATACTATTGATTTATAATTTTTATTGAACAAATTTTTTTTTTGAAAGGTCAAAATGAGCATTTTTTTGTTCTATAAATAAAACAAACTAACCTCATATATCTAATTTTTAGACGTGTCCAAAATGGGGTCGAGTTGGGCACATTTTTTGGGGTAAAAATGGCCATTTTTGAAAAAAAAAAAATGAAAAAAGACCATTTTCAGGTGACTCCTAAAATTAGTTATTTGATTATGTTTAATAAAAAAAAATTACAATTAAAGTTAT